TCAAGATATGCTTATTGGACTCTATATATTAACGATCGGGAATCGTCGAGGTATTTGTTCAAATAGGTATAATCCATGTAATCGAAGAAACTATCAAAATGAAACGGTTGACGATAATAAGTATACGAAAGAGAAAGAATATACGAAAGAGAAAGAACCCTATTTTTGTAGTTCCTATGATGCACTTGGAGCTTATCGGCAGAAACGAATCAATTTAGATAGTCCTTTGTGGCTCCGGTGGCGACTCGATCAACGTGTTATTGCCTCAAGAGAAGTTCCCATCGAAGTTCAATATGAATCTTTGGGTACCTATCATGAGATTTATGGGCACTATCTAATAGTAAGAAGTGTAAAAAAAGAAATCCTTTGTATATACATTCGAACAACTGTTGGTCATATTTCTTTTTATCGAGAAATAGAAGAAGCCATACAAGGGTTTTGTCGGGCCTACTCATACGATACCTAAGCTAAGTAATTATGTGATACCGTGGGAATTCGGTTCTCTACGGCTCAACCGGTATCATAATTCCTGAATTTCTACGTGAATCAAGATCGAGGAAAGGAAGTCTTCAAATCACTGACTCAAACCCATTGTCGAATCCTACTCAGCGGAATATGGAGGTACTTATGGCAGAACGGGCCGATCTGGTTTTTCACAATAAAGTGATAGATGCAACTGCCATGAAACGACTTATTAGCAGATTAATAGATCACTTCGGAATGGCATATACATCGCACATCCTGGATCAAGTAAAGACTCTGGGTTTCCAGCAAGCCACTGCTACATCCATTTCATTAGGAATTGATGATCTTTTAACAATACCTTCTAAGGGATGGCTAGTCCAAGATGCTGAACAACAAAGTTTGATTTTAGAAAAGCACCATCATTATGGGAATGTACACGCGGTAGAAAAATTGCGTCAATCCATTGAGATATGGTATGCTACAAGTGAATATTTGAGACAAGAAATGCATCCTAATTTTAGGATGACTGATCCTTCTAATCCAGTCCATATAATGTCCTTTTCGGGAGCTAGAGGAAATGCATCTCAGGTACACCAATTAGTAGGTATGAGAGGATTAATGTCGGACCCCCAAGGACAAATGATTGATTTACCCATTCAAAGCAATTTACGCGAAGGACTTTCTTTAACGGAATATATAATTTCCTGCTACGGAGCCCGCAAAGGAGTTGTGGATACTGCTGTACGAACATCAGATGCTGGATACCTCACGCGTAGACTTGTTGAAGTAGTTCAACACATTGTTGTGCGTAGAACAGATTGTGGCACTATCCGAGGTATTTCCGTGAGTCCTCGAAATGGGATGACGGAAAAAATTTTGATCCAAACACTAATTGGTCGTGTATTAGCAGACGATATATATATGGGTCTACGATGCATTGCCACTCGAAATCAAGATATTGGTATTGGACTTGTCAATCGATTCATAACCTTTCGAGCACAATCAATATATATTCGAACCCCCTTTATTTGCAGGAGTACATCTTGGATCTGTAGATTATGTTATGGTCGGAGTCCCACTCATGGCGACCTGGTCGAATTGGGAGAAGCAGTAGGTATTATTGCAGGTCAATCAATTGGGGAACCAGGGACTCAACTAACATTAAGAACTTTTCATACCGGTGGAGTATTTACAGGTGGTACTGCAGAACATGTACGAGCTCCTTCTAATGGAAAAATAAAATTCAATGAGGATTTGGTTCATCCCACACGTACACGTCATGGACATCCTGCTTTTCTATGTTATATAGACCTGTATGTAACTATTGAGAGTCAGGATATTCTACATAATGTGAATATTCCACCAAAAAGTTTTCTTTTAGTTCAAAACGATCAATATGTAGAATCAGAACAAGTGATTGCTGAGATTCGCGCTGGAACATCCACTTTCAATTTTAAAGAGAGGGCTCGAAAACATATTTATTCTGACTCAGAGGGAGAAATGCACTGGAGTACCGACGTGTACCATGCGCCTGAATATAGATATGGTAATGTTCATCTCTTACCAAAAACAAGTCATTTATGGATATTATCAGGAGGTCCGTGCAGATCCAGTATAGTCACTTTTTCGCTCCACAAGGATCAAGATCAAATGAATGTTCATTCTCTTTCTGTCGAACGGAGATATATTTCTGACCTCTCAGTGACTAATGATCGAGTGAGACACAAATTGTTTAGTTCGGATCCTTCCAGTAAAAAAGGGAAGGGGATTCTTGATTATTCAGGACCTGATCGAATCATATCTAATGGTCATTGGAATTTCCTATATCCTGCCACTCTCCACGAGAATTCTGATTTATTGGCGAAAAGGCGAAGAAATAGATTCATCATCCCATTTCAATATGATCAAGAACGGGAGAAAGAACTAATGCCCCGTTCTGGTATCTCGATTGAAATACCCATAAATGGGATTTTACGTAGAAATAGTATTCTTGCTTATTTCGACGATCCCCGATACAGAAGAAGTAGTTCAGGAA